GTAAAAATTCTGTCACTTAGGCTGATGGAGTCTTTTATCGGATATCAAAATTGATCCAATTTATACCTAATTATTTTATTATGATATTATGATCAGGGTGCAAAAAAAGAAAAAATCAATGAATTTAGGATTCAATCTTCTCTCTATGAATGAGATAAAAACAGAAGAATCAGGAACAGCATAGAGTTTCCCTTTTTTTAGCACACACAATTGAATGTTCAAAAAGGAATTCGCAAATCTTTTTTTGGTAGTATGATTTCTAAAATACAATGGAATTGCGTGCGTATATAGTCATAGGAGTAATCTTTAGGAAGTACATGCCAATATAGCTATCCGTCCGTATATCACATCTTTTATCATAATTGAACTTGGTGCAACATAGGTTAGGTCGCACTCTATACATAATGTCTATCTTCTATTCATATTCAATATTCAATGAAATATTCAAGCACGATGATCCTATATAGGGATATGTGCATAAGAAATAGACCCGGGCTCGGTATCCATGTATAAAAATTTCTGTTCTGGAGTTTACACTGTTCTGGGGTTTACATATACACATATATTTTCTTATAATTCTAATTGATAATGTAATAGATAATGATTAGTCGTAAATCAATTGGATTTTGCATCCATTAAGGTAATACAAATGGAGATACAAAATTAAGAGCTGTTCACTAATTCAAAGTAAGAAAAGTAAGTAAGAGTAAAAGATTAATAAGTAAATAGTTAATGAAGTAAAGAGTGAATTATTCTAAATTGCCCTGTATTTTACAGTCTGTGACCGGGGCCGGGAATCTTTTCACTTTTCTATAGAAAAGTGAAAAGAGAAGGTAAGTTTTTAAGCGACGCGTGTTTTGAGATAAAATCAATCGAAGAAAAGAATAGAAACAGGATCCAAGAAAAAAGAGGAATTATTTTTTGGAAAAAAAAATAAGTACAATGGGATTCAAGATCCAAAAATAAAAGAAATTAAAAAATTCAAATCAAAACAAAATGAGGAGAGGAAAAGAAATAGAATAATAATAGAATTCTAGATTATAGAAAGAGAATATAAGTATAAATAAGTATAATTCTAGAATTTCTTTATTTCTTTATCCATTTTGGATGGAATTTGGCGGCATGGCCAAGTGGTAAGGCGGGGGACTGCAAATCCTTTATCCCCAGTTCGAATCTGGGTGTCGCCTGATCAATAAAAAAATACTTGGAATTTTTTGATCGAACTTGACGAATTCTTGCCCCGCAAAAGCATAGGCAAAGGCTAGGTCTGTTGATACTTGATTTTGAGAACCCGTAGGGCCTATAAAAGACTGTCATCTTTTTTCTCAAAATCTGGGTTCTGAGTGTGGCTCAAAGAGGTACCAATAAATCTGAAGCAACCCAATCTTATTAATGATTGGTTTGGGCTATTCTGAATTGAATCAAATCAAAGAAATAGTGAGAATTCATTCTGGGCATCAGAACTATGAAAGTAAGAAGTCGGAAATCTTGGTATCCAAAGGTTCCTAAGAGACACTCCGTTTTGGTTACTAAGGTTGAAGAAAGGATTCTAAAAAAGACTATAAAGACTCCCTAATTATTTTACAATAGAACTTTCTTAATATTGAGGTAGTGTCTACTCATTCTGTCTGCGATGAAATTAGATTGGATAGGCTGATGGGAATTTCATTTAATAATTGTGGCAAAGAACTGAATCTATTTTGTATCCAGACTCACTAGAGGCTCTGAGTGCTGCTCATAAATTTCATCAGAATGGTTGAATGGCTCTTCTTTCTATTTGTATATTTTCTTTTTTTTTCAATTCTTTCTATTTCAATAGAAAGAATTGGAACTTTTTCTGAGTGGATTCATGAAATTATTTCATAAAGAGCCGTAAGTAAGAATCCTATTTTGACTCTGCACCATTGATTCCACTATGATTATGAATCAATAATGGAATAATTCCTTGATTTCATAGAGATAGGGGACATCATTCGCATGGATATAGTAAGTCTCGCTTGGGCTGCTTTAATGGTAGTGTTTACATTTTCTCTTTCACTTGTAGTATGGGGAAGAAGTGGGCTTTAGAGCTAGGAATATTACTAATTTAGTACTTTACTGAAAAATCTACTTGTATCAATTGTGATCGTTTTGCGAAAGCTTAAAAAAACTTGATTTGCTTTAGTTTATCTATATATTATTTCTTAGATATATAAGTAGTATTATATTATTATTATTAGTATTAGATTTCTATTTTCTATTGAATCCTCTATTAAATTATTAAATAGTTTTCTTTTATTATTATATTCTTATTTATTATTATATTCTTATTATTTATTAATATATATTAATAGATTAGATTTCTATAATTCTCTAATATATGATATGGTATTTATATAGTATATGCCCGTACTATTCTTTCTACATTAATTCTTTCGATGGGCCCCCGGATCCATAAGCATAAGAAGAGATATAAAAAATCAGGAATTCAAGCAGTTGACTTGCAATTCTTTTGGATTGATTGAAATGCATACAAATAGGTGTATAGAAAAAATATAAAATTCGAGTGCTATTTCATTTTGATGTACGCCTAATATCTATTATTACTTAGATATAGATATCTATTGTCAATTGATCTATATAAGAGAAAGCTTCTTTCTGTATACAATACAACTTTATGTTTTATGTACTAAGAATATGAATGAATATGAAATATTCTACAATACTCAATTGTATAGTGCGGTAGAAAGAGCTATATATAGCTCTTTCTACCACACTATATCAAATACTTCTGATTCCACATTTCATTTAAGACTTAAATAGAGTTTTAAACCCTTTCATTTCTTCAATCATTGATAAAAATCAAAATGAAGAATTCAAGTTTCATTCAAATTAATCATTTTGACTGACTGTTTTGACGTATATGATAAGTAAAAAGGCAGTAGGAACTAAAATGAACAGCGCAGTAGCAATAAGCGCAAGAATATTGACTTCCATAATCTCTTTGTTTTCTTCTTTCACAATAATTCGGGATCTAATCCCATATAGATGATAAAGTGGACTCCTATCAATTCAAAGGTATGAATTGCATCTTGATGATACTAACAATATTATGAATAACAATATCAAATCAAATCGATTTCTCGTCGCGAATTGAATAGTATAACATAGTATAACATAGGAAGATCTTTTATCCATACTCAATCTAAATTAAATAGAAAGGAAAGAAAAATAGGATTCTTTCTTGTTATTGGATCATAAATCCCATTTCATTTTCCCGCTTTTCCTTTTCTATCACCTATTTTTATACACTTATCCAATTCTTATTCCTTTACTTATATATAAAATATACATAAATATATAAAATTATGAAGTATCATATGTCCAATATTATATAGGTCATACAATATGCAAATACAAAAAAGAAACAGTAGTAGAAATTAGATGGAAAAAAGAAAAGGACGGATGAAGTATCAAAAATAGAATATTCCAACAGATTCCTTCAAAAGGGGCGTTGCTTGGTTGGTATTTTATTAGTATCCTCCTTCTTGGATTGGAACTAGAACACATACATAAAAAATGCAGTGTGCAATTTGTCTGTCGAGATAATTATGTGAAGTTCATTGTTTTGTTTATAATAAAGGAAGACAATTTGTGTCTGTATTCTCGGTCAAAATATGGGCACTCTATTCCATTTCGTTGATCACGAAAATAACAATTGAAAAGAAAAGAAGACGAGTATGGTCGCTCTTTAAATACTGAATAGAGTCTGTCTTACTCTAGTAATTAGTAAGAAGTAACGATTTGAAAAATCTACATATGTTTCTCCCTTACCAATCGGTGCTAGTATAAGAAATCAAAATTTCCATATTTGTTTGATGAGAAATGCGAAACGAAAACAAAAGAAATAAGGATTCCCCCCAGAGATTAGATTTTGTTCCCCGTCTTCCCTTTGGGAGAGATGAGTTGATCAATTCGTCGGATCGGGACTGACGGGGCTCGAACCCGCAGCTTCCGCCTTGACAGGGCGGTGCTCTAACCGATTGAACTACAATCCCAGCCATATGCATGGCATACATAGTCTTATCTTATGATTTCAAGAAGAACATTCTATTTGTCGTGTTGCAACAGAAACACGAAATATCCTATTCACATAGATAGATATGGACTTGAGTGAGAGTGGCATAGATTACTAGTAATCTATGTTTCTTGTATTTACTGTATTGCAAATGAAAATACAAAGAATGGATGAGAAAAAATGGACTATTTTTCTTTCTTTTATACGGATCCGGGATTTCTGTTTCTAGAGGACAAATTGTTTAGATCTTCTTCATGGAGCGACGAATTCTTGGGCCGAGCTGGATTTGAACCAGCGTAGACATCTCGCCAACGAATTTACAGTCCGTCCCCATTAACCGCTCGGGCATCGACCCAGGAAGAATGCATTCTAGGTTTATTGATAATTCGTTTATTGATAATTCATGACCAACTTCCTTTCGCAGTCCGCTACCCCCAGGGGAAGTCGAATCCCCGTTGCCTCCTTGAAAGAGAGATGTCCTGAACCACTAGACGATGAGGGCATACCCGCCCCGACTGTCATCATACTATGACAATAATATGAGTAGTTTTTTGTAATTGTCAATATATATAATTAGAATCAAATGTATGACTAGATCCGAGGAGTCTTTCCTACTTTTATGTTATGATCCCATAGAATTCTTTGGATTTGATGGTTCGTTCATGAATGAACTATCCCATACTCCCATAAATATTCTATCCTAGAACTATATAGAACTCTATATTCTATATATTCTATATATGATTCTGATAATATATATGTATATGATATATATGTATATGATATGAAAATGTATATGATATGAAAATGTATATGATATGAAAATGTATATGATATGAAAATGTATATGATATGAAAATGTATATGATATGAAAATCTATTCAATAAAAAAAGAGTCAAACTCTCATTTCTTTTCTTGAATTTGAACTCATTGCTTCGTTCA